GTCGAATTGTTATTGGATAGCGAGGACTTAGAGACTCTCCTGAGTCTCTATAGAAAGTATCTTCAGCCCTTTCCACAACCACTAATTCGATTTTCCGTGGGGCTATCCAATCGAATTCAGGACCCGGTAATTAAACACTACATTAGTAGTGGAAGGGAATCAATAAATCTTTATATGAGAGCCCTTCCACCATTCATCTGTCCTTGAATCCTAGAGGCAAGGATTTAGAGCACTTTAGCTTTCGAGAGCCAAACTTCCAGATGTTTCGAACCAAGCAAGCAAGTCTCAAGAGTCCTTTTACTTTGTTTGCTTCTGCTGGGGAAAAATTCAGCGAGTTATATCAGCAAAACGAAATAAGAGATTTCGAGTTTTTTCTTGATCAGGCGACACCCGGATTTGAACTGGGGAAAAAGGATTTGCAGTCCCCCGCCTTACCGCTCGGCCATGCCGCCAAAATGTATGATACCCTACAAAATAGATGAAAAAAGTCTCCCTTTGTTTGCGTCGAGTGGGGGATTCCGAAACTTCTTTTTTTATTGGACTTGCATCTTGAATCCCGTTTTCTTAAATTTAACCCCTGCCCGAAAAGAAAAAAATCCTTCGTTTTTTGGATTGGATCCATCCCTTCGGTTGTATGTATAGTATCTCAAAAACGAAATATCTAAAAATTTTCCCTCTCTTTTTTATATTGATATTGAAAAATTGAAAAACCAAATGTGGTTTTTCAGTCCCAAAAGCCAAAATTTAGGACAAATTGGAACCATTAACTATTAAATGGGACTGTAAATTCATGAACGATTCTTGGATTTGAATCCAAAATTGTCTTTTCTTAATCCTAATTCTAATTATATAAGAAAATCCAAATTGATACATAACTAATCAGTATTGATTCTTTTCCATAAAAAAAAATCCTTTCCAATTTCCATTATAACAGCAAATAGAAGTATATGTAAACCCCAGAACATAAATTGTTATACAAATATCTAATTGGATATCATATCTATATATGATGACTCTAGAGAATTATTAGTAAATTGTAGTGCTTCAATTTTTCATTCAATAGATGGAATAGAAAATGGAAATTTTGATATAGCATAGCACGCGCTGTCCCGAATAGAACTTAAATAAAGGAGGAAACATAGATAGCTATCTACACATGGTTAATAAATACAAACTTTATTACTATGTTACGCCCTTCAATCGTATTCTACTAAAAAAAGAAAAAAAGGTAAAATAAAAGTATCTCTCTTTTATGCGAATCATTTGTTGAACAATAGAATCCGTGAAAAAGTTAAGTGCTAAAAAAATATCAACTCTATATTTTTGATGATTATAATGTCTTTATATCATCGAACAGATGAAATCCGAATCCATTTCTTTTTCTGGTACCCAATCGGATTAGAGTATGTAATATCATAATAATGGTAGAAATGGAATCACTTTTTTTTTGATATTCTATCCAAAACTCCATAAGCCTAAGTGGCATTTATTAATTCCTTTCGATTTTCTATCTGTTCCAAATTCCAATTTGAATATAAAATTGTCTTTATTCCTCCGTTCATATGCATTTCATACATTCCATATACGGGGTGAGTCAAATTTCATGCGATTCAGTAAACAAAATAGAAATTCCATCATTGCTAAATCAATCCATATGATTTGATGAAGAATGGTTCAATAATGGAATTTTTTGAGAAAAGGGAAATTCAAAATGCTCGGGGATGGAAATGAGGGAATGTCTACAATACCTGGGTTTAATCAGATACAATTTGAAGGATTTTGTAGATTCATTGATCAGGGCTTAACAGAAGAACTTTATAAGTTTCCAAAAATTGAAGATACAGATCAAGAAATTGAATTTCAATTATTTGTGGAAACATATCAATTGGTAGAACCTTTGATAAAAGAAAGAGATGCTGTATATGAATCACTCACATATTCTTCTGAATTATATGTATCCGCGGGATTAATTTGGAAAACCAGTAGGGATATGCAAGAACAAACTCTTTTTATTGGAAACATTCCTTTAATGAATTCCCTGGGAACTTCTATAGTAAATGGAATATACAGAATTGTGATCAATCAAATATTGCAAAGTCCCGGTATCTATTACCGGTCAGAATTGGACCATAACGGAATTTCGGTCTATACCGGGACCATAATATCAGATTGGGGAGGAAGATTAGAATTAGAGATTGATCGAAAAGCAAGGATATGGGCTCGTGTGAGTAGGAAACAGAAAATATCTATTCTAGTTCTATCATCAGCTATGGGTTCGAATCTAAGAGAAATTCTAGAGAATGTTTGCTATCCTGAGATTTTCTTGTCTTTCCTGAATGAGAAAGAGAAAAAAAAAATTGGGTCAAAAGAAAATGCCATTTTGGAGTTTTATCAACAATTTGCTTGTGTAGGCGGAGATCCGGTATTTTCTGAATCCTTATGTAAGGAATTACAAAAAAAATTCTTTCAACAAAGATGTGAATTAGGAAGGATTGGTCGA